ACAAAGAGAAAGTGTACCTATTAAAAAAGCAGTTTTTGTAATTGGCACATGTTTTGTTAATCCCCCCATAAGAACCATATTCTGACTTTTATCTGGAGAATATCCAACAATAGCTTCCATTGAATGAATAACGGATCCGGATCCTAAAAACAATAATGCTTTTGAATAAGCATGAGTAATCAAATGAAATAAAGCAGCTCGATAAGAACCTATACCTAGGGCTAACATCATATAACCCAGTTGAGACATTGTAGAATAAGCTAAACTTCTCTTAATGTCTTTTTGAGCAAGAGCTAAAGTAGCTCCTAATAGTACGGTTATTATACCTATAAAAGATATTCCATTCGTTATGTAAGGTATGACTACGAAAAGAGGAAGAAGTCGAGCGACTAGAAAAATCCCCGCCGCTACCATGGTAGCAGCATGTATGAGAGCTGAAATAGGAGTAGGCCCCTCCATAGCATCAGGTAACCATACATGAAGGGGAAATTGGGCAGATTTAGCAACTGCACCAGCAAATAACAAGAAAGTACACAAAATACAAAATAAAAAATGGATCTCATTTTTATTAATTAAGTTATTGAATATTTCAAACAAATCCCGAAACTCGAAACTGCCTGTTATCCAATAAATACCTAAAATTCCTAATAATAAGCCAAAATCCCCTACACGATTAGTCACAAACGCTTTTTGACAGGCATTTGCAGCAATAGGTCGTATGAACCAAAACCCTATTAATAGATACGAACACATTCCAACTAATTCCCAAAAAATATAAATTTGTATCAAATTTGAACTAGTAACTAATCCCAGCATGGAAGTATTGAAAAAACTCATATAAGCAAAAAATCTCAAATATCCCCGATCATGAGACATATAATTATCACTATAAACAAGAACTAGAATTGCAACAGTAGTAATTAACATTGACATAATAGAGGTAAGTGGATCGATCAAGTAGCCGAATTCTAAAGAAAAATCATTATTAATAGTCCAAGACCATACATATTGATAAATAGAATTGCTATTTATTTGCTGAATAGACAGCTTCATCGAGAAAATCATAACTATACTTAACAACAAAATACTAGAAAAAGCCCAAATACGCCGAAGATTTTTTGTTGTCGTCGGAAAAAGGAGAAGTCCCACTCCTATTAACAAAGGAACCGGAAGTGGAGTGAAGGGTATGATCCATGCATATTGGTATATATGTTCCATAATCAAATATCTAAATTTTTTATTTAAATTTTATTTTTTGTTTACGATTCGCCGGTTCTTGCCTCTTTTGAATTGAAAGAAGCCAATAAAAAAAATCAAGTTTTTATTTTACATAACTTAAAAAAATAGAATTTGTTAATTTACTATTTTATATTAAATAAAATTTTTAATTAATATTATTAAACATTTTTTATTTTAATATTCAAACCAAGAAGTTCTAATTGGTCAAATAATTAATTTGTTAGTAAATTTGTTAGTAAAAGTAAATCCTTAATTATTTAAGTAAATGTAAAATGTTGAAGTCTCTGAAGTAGGAATCAAAAAAAATTATACTTTCATTTACAGTTAAGTTATTTATAATATATATAATAAAGATAAAAAAATTAGACTAAAAAATAGTATGAATCAGAAGATCTACTAAAAATCTAATAAACAATCTAATAAAAAAATAAGTAATACAAAAAACTAGGAACTAGTTATTTTAATAAGTTTATTCAGTAGTTTATTCATAATTATTAACTGGTTTTACGAAAAATTATTTGATTGTCTTCCGTTCCAAACGAAAAACAAAAAAACATAGAAAAAATATTCTTTTTTTTTTTATAGTTATATATTTTATATAGTTTATAGAAAAAAAGGATATGATACCTCTTACTTTACTTTACTACTTTACCATAACATAGAATAAAAAAAAATCACTAAAATGTCTCAAATTATGGATTCTTTAAACAAATTAATTTATGGGATTAAATTATGGATATCATTTCAATTTGAAAATTGGAAATTCGATTTATTTAGATTTTCGAAAAAAAAAAAAGAAAAAATTCAAGCTTTTCAATTAAGATTTGCTAACTTAAATTTTTCGATGTGGCTTAATATGCACATGTAAATTAAATGAAATACAGCAAAAATATACAAAATATATATAAATAAATATTATACTCCATAGAAAATTTTGTTTCTCCTAATTGAATATTTTAGGGAATTTTAATATATATATATATATATATTTCATATATTTTTAGTTAGATTATGCTTTTCTATAATGAAAAATTTGACTAAAAGGCCCTGTATGGTATAAAATGTAAAAAATACATGGATAATTAATTAATTATATAGTAAACAAAGATTCGTTTGACCAATAGATGTTTTTCACATCCAACTACAACAATGAGTAATCCATTTTAAATGGCAGTTCCAAAAAAACGTACTTCTATTTCCAAAAAGCATATTCGTAAAAATTTTTGGAAAAAAAAGGGATATTGGGCAGCGTTAAAAGCTTTTTCAATAGCAAAATCTCTTTATTCCGGGAATTCAACTTTGTTTATAGAAAAAAAAAAAAGAAAAAAAATCTTCGTCGAATACGAACAATCGAAATACGAACAATAGAGGTCGGCCTAACCCAAAAAAATCTTATAACAAATTGGAACGATGATGCATCTTATAGTAAACAAAGTAAAACGATTCTACTATAGTAGGAATCAAAAAATTTGAAACAAAAAAGGAGTTTTATATGATTTTTCCGTCTTTTCTACTAGGCAATTCCGCATCTCTAGCTATGAAGCTAATGAATTCGGTCGTTGTGGTCGGACTCTATTATGGATTTCTGACCACATTATCCATAGGCCCTTCTTATCTCTTACTTCTCCAAGCTCATTTTCAGGTTATAGAAGAAGGAGAAGAAGAAGCAATCGAGAAGGAGGTAGCCGCATCAACTGGTTTTATGATAGGACAGCTCCTGATGTTCATATCGATCTATTATAGGCTTCCGCGTCTAGTATTGAGTAGGCCTCGTACAATAACTTTCATAACTGTACCTTATCTTTACCTTCATTACATGTGGTACAGTTACGAAGACTTTTTTGTTGATGAAAAATCTACTCGCAAAAATTCAATGCGTACGCGTAATCTCAGCATTCAATGTATATTCCTGAATAATCTCTTTTTTCAATTATTGAGCCATTTCTTTTTTTTCCCAAGTACAATGTTTTTCAGATTACTCAACGTTTATATGTTTCGATACAACAACAAGATATTATTTTTAACAAGTAGTTTTGTTGGTTGGTTAATTGGTCACATTTTATTCATGAAATCGGTTAGATTCGTATTAGTATGGATACAGCAAAATTATTTGGTTAGATCGGGTAAGCCCATTAGACCTAAAAAGTACCTTTTCTATGTGTTTCGATTTTATCAGAATTTGATCTTCGATTTGAGAAATTCTTTTGGTCTAATCGGTGGTATTCTCGTATTTTTTACATGTCTACTCATTTTTAACAAAATGCCGTTACCTATTTTGACTTATAAACCGAAAGAAGCCGAAGTGGAAATAGATCGAAAAAAAGCTGAAGAATATTTTTATAGAATAGGCCTAGCGAAAGAAGGGGAATTTACCAAGGAAGAGCCTTCTCCTCCCCTTTTTAAAGTTTTTAAAGAAGCATTCTATAAAAAAATCCCAACTTCTGATCAAAATGATGGAAAAAAAAGAATTTCTTTTTCACATCCACCTAGTTTAGCCGCTTTCTCGGGAATGATACAAAAAAAGACTTCTTTGTCTACAACAGAAAAATTATCATCTGATGAACTGTACAATTATGGGATTCGTACCAATGAACAAAAAAAGAACAGCTTAAGCACTGAATTTTCTAAAAAAATTGCAGTTTTAGACAGAAAAGGGCTTAAAGAGATAAATGTATTGGAAAAGAAAACTCGATTAGCCGATAAAAAACAAGATAAAATACAATATTTCCAAAAAACATCTGAACCCCTCTTAAGGGGATCCTCTCGGGGACACCCCAAAAAGCCACCTGCACCCACACCCTTCAAAAGATTAACTGGCCTCTTCTTTCTTCCACCCGAAGCTCAACTTATAAAAAATAATGAAAGGTACCTAGAAAAATGTAGACCCGACGCGATAATTATAGCAGAATTTAGGTATTTCATGTCTTTTATAAACGATTCCTTGGCTCAAAGTAAAGGGTTTCATCAAAATATTATTGAAAGGGAGGGAAAAATAAAAGAAATCCAGAAAAAAACTCTTTTCTGGCCATCCAGTCTACTAAAAAATATACAACAATTACGGAAACAAGAAAAAGATGCGGTGTTAGTGGAGGCTGATATTGCCGGGCTGCCATGCAGGCGTGCAACTGTTTTGCTTTCTGGAGGGGAGAGTGACACAGATGAAAAAGAATCCAAAAAATTACATTTCAAACGTTATGTACCAAGATCACAATTTCGTCGAGAATTGATCAAAGGTTCCATGCGTGTTCAAAAATGTAAAACGAGTGTTTGGTCAATATATCTAGAAAAACCACATTCCAGATTTTTTACAAACAGAATAGATTCTTTGTTTTATACTTTTCTTAAGTATTGCGAGTTTATTAGAGGAATTTTTCTAGAGTATACGGGAAAAATCTCAGAATTTGAACGTTTGGTTTATTACTCTTCTTTCGAAGATGTCCTTCTTACTATAGAAGAATTGGAAAACGAACCGACCGAAAGGGAAAAAATAGACGAACAAATAATGGAGGCCGAAAGAGCCTGGGAGGAGGAGTATACGTACGGTCAACCACTAAGGGCTGCGCTTCTAGGCGCCCAGGCAATTCTTAGAAAATATATTATATTCCCTTTATTGATAGTAGCGAAAAATATTGGCCGTATGTTATTATTCCAACGGCCTGAGTGGTCGCAAGATTTCAAAGAGTGGAAGAACGAAGTATATATAAAATGTACCTATAACGGTATTCCATTCTCAACCGAAAAACTTCCTGAATACTGGTCAGAAGACGGTTTCCAGATAATGGCAGTCTCTCCTTTCCGCCTAAAACCTTGGCACGACGGATATAGGCCTTTTGATCGAGACCCTTATCAAGTTGTTAATAAATTTGATAGTTATGATGAAGTTGGTCCTACAGAAAAAAAAGGGTCTTTTAATAATATTAAGCAATCATGTAAAAAGATAAGATTTGATGAGCGAGCGCGCCAAATATTTGCGCGAATACGCTACTTATTTGAGCGAGCACGTCAAAGAGCGTATCCATTTCGTAAAAAGTATAATAAGAAGAAATTACGCAGAAATAAACTTCGGGAATCATATAAAAAACATCAGGAATTTTATAAAAAGGGATTATATATAAAACTTTGGGAATCATATAAAAAACTTTGGGAATTACATAAAAAACTTTGGGAATTACATAAAAGGGAATTCTATGATAAACTTCAGGAATTATATAATAAATTTCAGGAATTATATAATATACTTCGGGAATTATATAATGACTTTCAGGAATTCAATAAAAAATCTGAGGAAGCATCTAAAAAACTTCGGGAATTATATAAAAAAAGCTGAAAAAAAAAAGCTGAAGAAAAAGCTGAAGAAAAAGATATTGAATTGCCGTCGTATAAGCCTCCTAGACATTCGTATCCTTCACTTAAGCTTCGTACTCGTATGTATACCGGAGATGGGTATACGTTTTATAGAACTTGGCGTAATGCTAATATGAGAAGGCAGACGGGTGGAGGTACCCCTGCTCTTCCTCCGTTGCCGGAGGAGGAGCCTCCTACATCTTTATCAAAATTTTTACAAAAAGGAATATTAATTATTGAAGGATATCCAGCGTCTATGTCTATAAATAATGGGAATTTTCTTATGTATCAAATGATAGGTATTTCACGGGCTCATAGGAGTAGACACAAAATGAATCAAAAAATATACAGATACATAGACAAAAACAATTCTGATTTGCTTATTCTTGAAAATATTTTATTACCTAGACGTCGTCGAGAATTGGGAATTCTAACTTGTTTCAACCCAAGGAATAATAAAGTTGTGGATAAAAACCCAGTATTTTACAATGGGAATAGGGTAAAAAACGGTAGTCAATTTTTTGATAAAAGCAAAGATCTTGATCGAGATAAAAAGAAACTTATCAAATTAAAATCCTTTCTTTGGCCGAATTATCGATTAGAAGATTTAGCTTGTATGAATCGTTATTGTATCCATACTAATAACGGCAGTCGTTTTAGTATGTTAAGAATACGTATGTATCCACGATTAAAAACTCATTTATGATACATTTATCTTATATATTCCTTATCGTCTAGTAGATAAATAGATGCGCACGCGCCTTGTCTTAGCGTCCAATTTCGATACATGATACTAATTCGATAACGTATCAATTAGATCCAGAAATGAATCAACAGAATTTTCTTTATTCATTTTATCAAAATGAATAAAGAAAATTCTGATTATTATGTGTACCAGATAAAAATAGCTGGCATTATTATTACTGATCGGCAAAATTCCATATTTGGTAAAAAAAAAAAAGAAGTTTTAAATTTTATGACAAAAAAATCATTCATATCTGTTATTTCGCATGAAGAAAAAGAAGAAAACAGGGGGTCCGTTGAATTTCAAGTATTCCGTTTTAGCAATAAGATAGGAAGACTTACTTCACATTTGGAATTGCACAAAAAAGACTATTCATCTCAGAGAGGTCTACGAAAAATTCTAGGAAAACGGCAACGACTACTGGCTTATTTGTTAAAAAAAGATGGAGTACGCTATAAAGAATTAATCAGTCAATTGAACATTCGAAAGCTAAAATAAAAACACGTTAATTTGAAGAGTCGTTTTGAATTATTTGATTTATTAGATCTTGAATTTTGATGAACTTCTTTTTGTTTTCAGCAATTCATGGAAAACTGAATAATGAATCGGGGAAAACCTATGGCTGTACCAACTACAAGAAAAGACCTCATGATAGTCAATATGGGTCCTCACCATCCATCCATGCATGGCGTTCTCCGACTTATCCTTACTTTAGACGGTGAAGATGTTATTGACTGTGAACCAATATTGGGTTATTTACACAGAGGGATGGAAAAAATTGCGGAAAACCGAACAATTATACAATATCTGCCTTATGTAACACGTTGGGATTATTTAGCCACTATGTTCACCGAAGCAATAACGGTAAATGGGCCAGAACAATTGGGAAATATTCAAGTACCTAAGAGGGCTAGCTATATCAGAGTGATTATGCTGGAGTTAAGTCGTATAGCTTCTCATTTGTTATGGCTCGGCCCTTTTATGGCAGATATTGGCGCGCAGACCCCCTTCTTCTATATTTTCAGAGAAAGAGAATTGGTATATGATTTATTCGAAGCTGCCACCGGTATGAGAATGATGCATAATTATTTTCGTATCGGCGGAGTAGCTGCCGACCTACCTTATGGATGGATAGATAAATGTTTAGATTTTTGTGATTATTTTTTAACAGGGATTGCTGAATACCAAAAACTTATTACACGAAATCCTATTTTTTTAGAACGAGTTGAAGGAGTGGGCATTATTGGTGGAGAAGAGGCAATAAATTGGGGTTTATCGGGACCAATGCTACGAGCTTCCGGAATACAATGGGATCTTCGTAAAGTTGATCATTATGAGTGTTACGACGAATTTGATTGGGAAGTCCAATGGCAAAAAGAAGGAGATTCATTAGCTCGTTATTTAATACGAATCGGTGAAATGGCAGAATCCATCAAAATTATTCAACAGGCTCTAGAAGGAATTCCAGGGGGTCCCTATGAGAATTTAGAAATCCGACGCTTTAATAGAATAAAATATCCTGAATGGAATGATTTTGAATATCGATTCATTAGTAAAAAGCCATCCCCTGCTTTTGAATTGTCGAAACAAGAACTTTATGTAAGAGTCGAAGCCCCAAAGGGGGAATTGGGAATATTTTTGATAGGAGACCAGAGTGTTTTTCCTTGGAGATGGAAAATTCGTTCCCCGGGTTTTATCAATTTGCAAATTCTTCCTCAGTTAGTTAAAAAAATGAAATTGGCTGATATTATGACGATACTAGGTAGCATAGATATTATTATGGGAGAAGTTGATCGTTGAAATGATAATTGATACAACAGAAGTACAAGCTATCAAGTCTTTTTCCAGATTAGAATCCTTAAAAGAGGTTTATGAAACTATATGGATGCTTGTCCCTATTTTGATTCTCATATTGGGAATCACAACAGGTGTACTAGTAATTGTGTGGTTAGAAAGAGAAATATCCGCAGGTATACAACAACGTATTGGACCTGAATACGCCGGCCCTTTGGGAATTCTTCAAGCTCTAGCAGACGGGATAAAATTACTTTTGAAAGAGAACCTTCTTCCATCTAGGGGGGATACACGTTTATTTAGTATCGGACCCTCTATAGCAGTCATATCAATTCTACTAAGTTATTCAGTAATTCCTTTTGGCTATCGCCTTATTCTAGCCGATCTCAGTATTGGTGTTTTTTTATGGATTGCCGTTTCAAGTATTGCTCCAATTGGACTTCTTATGTCAGGATATGGATCAAATAATAAATATTCCTTTTTAGGTGGTCTACGGGCTGCTGCTCAATCAATTAGTTATGAAATACCATTAACTCTATGTGTGTTATCAACATCTCTACGTGTGATTCGTTGAGACATAAGTCTTCCTCCATTTCTTTTTAGGTTTCTAAGAATAAAAATTAAACGTATTAAATAGATATATCTTTCTTTCTTTTTTTATTCACTGGCCCGGATTGCTAAACTAAACTAGATAGTTAGATGAGTGAAAGAAAACAGCTTCGAAATTCGCAGTAAAAAAATGGAATCTCATTTCCTATGTACAAGGGTTAAACGAAAATAAACATAAGCAGTCAAGACTCTTTACCCCAAGATTGGTTAATAAGTCATCATGTCTTGAAGCGGGTTGAAAAGAACAACTCTATGGAGCTTTTACTATCTTTTGTATGTATTCCCATACATGAATTACCATAGAGATTGAGAAAAAATGAGTGGATGATTAGGAGCACAAAAGTACACAAAGGATTCGTAATAGAGATTATGTAAGTTATTCGAAGAGACTTTTATACATAAAAGAAATACTAATTAGGGCTTTAAATTTGTAGAAACGATCAAGTAGTACTCCCAAAAATGAAATTCCGATCCAGAGTATGATCCTATCCACCGATTATATGAATAACTATCAGTAACGAAGTAATCCTTTACCCTTTCTTTCTTTTATTTAGGTTTAATATAAAAGTAAAGTAAAGGAACGAAAAGAAAGTATGGAATTGCAAAAAAAATCTTTTTTATCTGATATCCATATTAATGGAAATGAAATTTTTGTCATGTCATAAATAATGAATGTTTAATTCTTTTTTTTTCGGAATCGAAAAAAAAAGTGAACTATTTATTGATATTGGTAATAAAGAGTATTTTTTTTGAAGGATCTAAGTTATTACTCAATAAAAAAATTGAAATTCTTAAACTTAAAGTAAGGGATAAGATCAATTCCGAAGCACTTTTTTTATAGTATAGCAGACAGAATTCCATTAGTCTAATTCAGGAACTTTCGATTGATTTTAACTTTATCTATCCTACAAGTATATCAAGATTAAATAAAGAATATCTAATCAGTCCCTAGATTTATTTATGGCTCTCGAGGAGCCGTATGAGGTGAAAATCTCATGTACGGTTCTGGAATAGCGATGATAAGAGTGATCTTATCATCGACTATGATTATCTAACAGTTCAAGTACAGTTGATATAGTTGAGGCGCAGTCAAAATATGGTTTTTGGGGATGGAATTTGTGGCGGCAACCTATAGGGTTTATTGTTTTTATAATTTCTTCTCTAGCCGAATGCGAGAGATTGCCTTTTGATTTACCAGAAGCAGAAGAAGAATTAGTAGCAGGTTATCAAACCGAATATTCGGGTATCAAATTTGGTTTATTTTATGTTGCTTCCTATTTAAATCTACTAGTCTCTTCACTATTTGTAACAGTTCTTTACTTGGGTGGTTGGAATCTCTCTATTCCATACATATTGATTCCTGAGTTTTTGGAAATAAATAAAGCGTATGGAGTCTTTGGAACAACAATTGGTATTTTCATTACATTAGCGAAAACTTTTTTGTTCTTGTTCATTCCTATCACAACAAGGTGGACTTTACCTAGACTGAGAATGGACCAATTATTAAATCTTGGATGGAAATTTCTTTTACCTATTTCTTTAGGTAATCTATTATTAACAACTTCTTCCCAACTCCTTTCATTATAAATTTATATAAAAAAATCGAATAGAATATTTGATATTCACTATAATTCAAATTCAAATATTCAAATTCAATTCACAACTTGTATCAAACAAGAGAAAGAAAAAAAATCCAATTTATTATTGATATTTACTATATGTTCCCTATGGTAACTGGGTTCATCAATTATGGTCAACAAGCAGTACGGGCGGCAAGGTACATTGGTCAAAGTTTTATGATTACCCTATCTCATGCCAACCGTTTACCCGTAACTATTCAATACCCTTATGAAAAATTGATCACATCGGAGCGTTTTCGTGGTCGAATACACTTTGAATTTGATAAATGCATTGCTTGTGAAGTATGTGTTCGTGTATGTCCTATAGATCTACCTGCTGTTGATTGGAAATTGGAAACGGATATTCGAAAGAAACGATTGTTTAATTACAGCATTGATTTCGGAATCTGTATATTTTGTGGTAATTGTGTTGAGTATTGCCCAACAAATTGTTTATCAATGACTGAAGAATATGAGCTTTCTACTTATGATCGTCACGAATTAAATTATAATCAAATTGCTCTGGGTCGTTTACCAATATCAATAACGGATGATTACACAATTCGAACAATTTTGAATTCGCCTCAAACAAAAGAGAAATCTCATAACAAATGAGAAATCTTGTGATGGAAGAAATTACTAAGGTTCTTTTATTTAATTTTAAATTTAAATTCAAAAAGTTGATTTTTTTATTTTGGTCAAAAATTACAAACCCCGACTATTCTATTCACTATTCTATTGATTGATGAAAATCACAACTTAATTTGTATTGAAAATCTGTTTACTGTAATGATTTCCAATAGTTTTAGTTTCGAACGACTCTTTCAGATAAAAAAAGAATGCGATGGGTCCAATAACTTTAATATGTATATCAAATTAGGATTTCATTTAATTAGCAATAATTAGTAGCGCATGAACTTCTTTTTTCCTGTCCAAGTCAATAAGATCATGAAAAATTCCTATTTTTTTATCTCTTATTTTACATATAATGGATTTAACTGGAGCAATACATGATTTTCTTTTAGTCTTTCTGGGGTCAGGTCTTATATTAGGGGGTCTCGGAGTGGTATTATTTACCAATCCTATTTTTTCTGCCTTTTCACTGGGATTGGTTCTTGTTTGTATATCTTTATTTTATATTCTAGCAAACTCGCATTTTGTAGCTTCTGCACAACTCCTTATTTATGTAGGAGCTATAAATGTTTTAATAATATTTGCTGTAATGTTCATGAGTGGGCCAGAATATGGCAAAGATTTTCATCTTTGGACTGTTGGGGATGGGGCTATTTCGTTGGTTTGTACAAGTCTTTTTGTTTCATTAATTATTACTATTCTAAATACGTCATGGTATGGGATTATTTGGACTACAAGATTAAACCAGATTCTAGAACAAGATTTGATAAATACTAGTCAACAAATTGGAATTCATTTATCAACAGATTTTTTTCTTCCATTTGAACTCATTTCAATAATTCTTTTAGTTGCTTTAATAGGTGCAATTTCTGTGGCTCGCCAATAAGTCAATAATTTATTTTTAAAACTAGCAATCCAAATAAAAATGAAATTTTATCCTATTCATTTCCATTCAATTTTATTCGAATTGATGCATAAAACGGAAATACTTTATAGATAGTTAGATTTATTAACAAACAAACTATTTTTTTATTCATCGATTTGAACGTTTCGTTTCGGAAAAAAAAAATATTGCATTGAATTAACGAATTAACTCCTCCAATCTGGACAATTGACTAAAAATGAGCTATTATGATTTAAAAGAAGCCGCTATGGTGAAATTGGTAGACACGCTGCTCTTAGGAAGCAGTGCGAGAGCATCTCGGTTCGAGTCCGAGTAGCGGCATGCCTTCGTACAAATTAACAAAAGGATTCAATAGTTCTATAATGAATAATGAAATGAATTTCATTTATTATTTCCATTTACTAATTTGCAATTTAAGGATTTATTTTTTTTTTTTTATGATATTTTCGACTTTAGAGCATATTTTAACTCATATTTCCTTTTCAATGGTTTCCATTGTAATTATACTTCAGTTGATAACTTTATTAGTCAATGAGATAGTAGGACTATATGATTCATTTGAAAGGGGCATGATAATTACTTTTTTCTGTCTAACAGGGTTATTAGTTACTCG